GTTATCCAAGCGCATTTCAAGTAATTGGAGTAAAACCTGACCTGTTGACCCCTTGGCTTTGCCGGCGATACGAACGTATTTAAGTAATTGTCGTTCTGTAAGACCATAATGAAAACGCAACTTTTGTTTTTCTTCTAGACGAATACGATATTGAGATTTTTTCCCGGAACGTGATTGGTTTCTAAGATCACTTCCGACTCTAGGCCTTTTATTAGTTAGTCCCGGTAAAGCTCCCAGGCGGCGTATTTTTTTGAAACGAGGTCCCCGGTAACGCGACATAAAGACTCCTTATTCTTATTTATATTGAATTCTTATTGATGAAATTTAATTTTACAGAATTAAACCTAAACTAAAACTGAACTAAATGATAAATGAAGCGAAGTTTACGGAAGTAGTGTACTTGTATTCTAAAGAATAATTAGATGAATGGGACAAATATCCAGACCTTTCTATTCTATATATTATATATTCTATATAGATAAAAAGGGATTCTTTTCATGACATAGTTGGAAGTTCCTATAAGATAAAAAATCTATTTTCACTAAAATCTTCTTTGATTTCGGATTTCAAAGGAACATTCTCAATCATGTAAAAACTCGAAGAAAATAAATAGAGAAAAGCCGGCTATCGGAATCGAACCGATGACCATCGCATTACAAATGCGATGCTCTAACCTCTGAGCTAAGCAGGCTGCTCACATAATCGAAATTCTACCTGTATAGGGATTCAATAAACTATTGTCATCTTAGCTATTAATTAATATACTTATATTTGCATTCTTAGCCATTCATATTAGCTAGTCATAATGAATATGAATATAGAAAAAACAGAATATAGAATTGAAAGGAAATATTCAATACTCATACTTACCATAGAATATAACGATTAATCTATCGATACTCATACTTACCATAGAATATAACGATTAATCTATCGATATATAATTTCGATTTATTTTTCTCACATCACAATTATATAGCACAATTTTATAGTATAGCATTGAATATTAAAAAATATTAGATTCGATAGATTTTTAGATTAAATCATTTTCGTTTTTGCTTTCAAATGATATTTGAAAGTCTTTTTATTAGTATTACACTTCTCTATTTTATTCCATATCATATATATTTATATTTCTAAATGGAATGATTTTTCTAAATAATGAGACATTCTTGCGCTCTGATTCGTAAAGATGGAAGCTTAGACGAAAAAAAGAATCGACCGTTCAAGTATTCCAAATTGCATGGGAAAAACGAGCAGAAGAGAGACATATATACGTGGTATATATCCATCTATATTGAATTGCGGATACAGAAATGATAGAATCGTTTCTGATTGGACCAAATGCAGGTGCGGGTTTCCTATAGAAGATGAAAAGAAGATAGCCAAGAAATCAAAAAGGAGAAAAACTTTTTCGAGATAGGAATCGGTATTTAATGAATTCAACGGTTCCAGTAGAAATGAAATAAAAAGGCGAACGACATCTCAATAAAAATGAGATCCTAATCTCAAAACAAAAAGGGGGATATGGCGAAATTGGTAGACGCTGCGGACTTAATTGGATTGAGCCTTGGTATGGAAACCTACTAAGTGAGAACTTTCAAATTCAGAGAAACCCTGGAATTAATAAAAATGGGCAATCCTGAGCCAAATCCTGTTTTCCAAAAACAAACAAAGGCCCAGAAGGTGAAAAAAGGATAGGTGCAGAGACTCAATGGAAGCTGTTCTAACAAATGGAATTGACTGTGTTGCATTGGTAGAGGAATCCTTCCATTGAAACTTCCGAAAAGATGAAGGATATACGTATATACATACGTATACGTACTGAAAAACTCTATCAAATGATTAATGACGACCTGAATCTGGATTTTTTATGAAAAACGGAAAAATTGTTGTGAATCGATTCCATATTGAAGAAAGAATCGAATATTCATTGATCAAAGCATTCACAACACAGTCTGATAGTTCTTTTGCAGAACTAATTAATCGGACGAGAATAAAGATAGAGTCCCATTCTACATGTCAATACCGGCAACAATGAAATTTATAGTAAAAGGAAAATCCGTTGACTTTAAAAATCGTGAGGGTTCAAGTCCCTCTATCCCCAAAAAGCCCATTTGACTCCTTAACTATTTATGTTATCCTTTTTTTTGTTAGTAGTTCAAAATCCGTTATCTTTCTTATTCACCCTACTCTTTTACAAACGGATCCGAGAGAAAAATTTGTCTCTTATGACAAGTCTTGTGATATATGATACATGTACAAATGACCATCTTTGACCAAAGACTCCCCATTTGAACGAGTCATGGTCGATATCATTATTCATACTACAACTGACGAAGTCTTCCTTTTTTGAAGATCCAATAAATTCTAGCATCTGGATAAGACTTTGTAATACCCTTTAAATTGACATAGACCTAAGTTATCTAGTAAAATGAGGATGCGGTATCGGAAATGGGAATGGTCGGGATAGCTCAGCTGGTAGAGCAGAGGACTGAAA